TAGTTACATTTCGGGCGGGACCCATAATTACAGTGACAGTTTTGTTTATAGTTTCATTTGTAATGAAAGTATAAGTGGTAGTGAAAGTAGAAATTCTAGTATGGGAACTGGTGTTAATAGCACTGATTTCAATATAAGAGGAATATCTAATGATTTCGATATAAATAAAAAATACAGACATTTATGGGTTCAGTGCGAAAATTGTTATGGATTAAATTACAAAAAATTTTTTAAGTTAAAACTGAATATTTGTGAACAGTGTGGATATCATTTGAAAATGAGTAGTTCAGAGAGGATCGAACTTTTGATTGATCCAGGTACTTGGGACCCTCTGGATGAGAGTATGGTCTCAGCGGACCCCATTGAATTTCATTCAGAGGAGGAACCTTATAGAGATCGTATTGATTTTTATCAAAGAAAGACAGGTTTAACTGAAGCTGTTCAAACAGGCATAGGTCAACTAAATGGTATTCCCATAGCAATTGGGGTCATGGATTTTCAGTTCATGGGAGGAAGTATGGGATCCGTAGTCGGTGAGAAAATCACCCGTTTGATCGAATATGCTACTAATAAATTTCTACCTGTTATTATTGTATGTTCTTCTGGGGGAGCACGCATGCAAGAAGGAAGTTTGAGCTTGATGCAAATGGCTAAAATATCTTCTGCTTTATATAATTATCAATTAAATAAAAAGTTATTCTATGTATCAATTCTTACATCTCCTACAACCGGTGGAGTTACAGCCAGTTTTGGTATGTTGGGAGATATCATTATTGCTGAACCTAATGCCTACATTGCATTTGCGGGTAAAAGAGTAATTGAACAAACTTTGAATAAGACAGTACCCGACGGTTCACAAGCGGCTGAGTATTCATTCCATAATGGCTTATTGGATCCAATCGTACCACGTAATCTTTTAAAAGGTGTTCTGGGTGAGTTATTACAGCTCCATGGTTCCCTTCCCTTGACTTCAAATTTTGAAAATGAAAGTACAGTACTAGATTCAGTTATTTGTAGTGAGCAATAAATAATTCATCATCGTGACAAAAAACCGATAAAAATGGCGTTTGGTGATATAAATTCTGCTTGTTGTAGTAAGAGTCAGAAGTTTTGGATAATTACTTTTCTCTTTTCCCACGGATCCATTTTGTTTGTATTTTACTTCTATTCCTGATTAGGAATTAGAAACCCTCTATTAACAGGATAAAAAAGTGCATTTTTTCTTCCTAGGAATTTTTTTTTGAAAAAGAAGAGTTTTAGAATTGTATTTGTCCTTCTTACGTCTTAATTACGTTTTAATGCTTATAAAATTTTAATGCTTCTTAGTTCTTATTAGTTTTAGTTCTTAACTTAATTATTCTTTTTATTTATTAATATTATTATTTTGGCTTATTTATTTAGAATTCTATTTTATTTATAATTAAAAATATATTATATATTAAGATATTTATTATATATATAGTAAAATATTTATTATATATTAAGATATTTATTATATATATAGTAAAATATTTATTGTTATCATAGTAAAAGTAAAATGTAATTGATATATAAATTGATATATAATTTGTAAATATATTAACGAATGTATAATAAATTAAATTAAATATAGAAATATCTGTGTAGTTTGTGTAGTTGTAGTAATAGAAGTAATCTCTATATCTTCCGAAAATCCATTTTTTTACTTTTACGATGAACCTCTCTTGTATCGGATTAGTTAGAGTCGCGAACTTATAAAAACTTCTTTCTTTTTAGTTTTAGAAAGAAGATAAGAATGAAAACAGGATAATAAAAAGTTTTAAATAGAATTATCATACATATTCGTGTAGAAAGATAAAAAAAATAGGTACATTTAATGTAGTTTTACGTTTCTTGCACTTAATATTTTGCATTTATTAACTACTTAATAATTTATTAACTACTTAATATTATAATTATATATTATTTCTATTATAATAGATAGACTACTTATCATAAGATATCTTTATAAAAAAAAAGGTTCAAATATTAAATTGAGGCACCCATTCTATGACAGATTTCAACTTACCCTCTATTTTTGTGCCTTTAGTGGGCCTAGTATTTCCGGCAATTGCAATGGCTTCTTTATTTCTTTATGTCCAAAAAAATAAGATTGTCTAGCTGCGATGTATGCGACCAAATCTCATCAAGTTATTTCAATCAACACTGGATCATTATTTAAATATCTATTTTTTTAGTGGTACGGACTCCTTGCGAATACAAATGAAAGGAAGAGCTATTTTGCATGTGTATACATTATATCTGTATAAATGCATGTATATGCGGATGCAGGTTTAGCTCTGGTCAAAAGCGGATCATCGAATATTTAAAGTGGAAAGTCAATGTATCTAACCAATTACTTCTAATGGTTCAGTGCTAGTTGATGAGAGTTACCTCGGGCTCGGGAGCAAGAAAAGTAAAATTCATTTGGTTTATTCTCCCAATTCCAATCGAATGCAATTGGATCTAGTATAGTATGAACTGGCGATCAGAACATATATGGATAGAACTTATAACGGGGTCTCGAAAAACAAGTAATTTTTTCTGGGCCTGTATCCTTTTTTTAGGTTCACTAGGATTCTTAATCGTTGGAACTTCCAGTTATCTTGGTAAGGATCTGATATCCGTATTTCCATATCAGCAAATATCCTTTTTTCCACAAGGGATTGTGATGTCTTTCTATGGAATTGCGGGTCTATTCATTAGCTCCTATTTGTGGTGCACAATTTTGTGGAATGTAGGTAGTGGCTATGATCGATTCGATAGAAAAGAAGGAATAGTGTGTATTTTTCGTTGGGGGTTTCCTGGAAAAAATCGTCGTATCTTTCTTCGCTTCCTTATGAGCGATATTCAGTCAATCAGAATGGAGGTTAAAGAGGGCCTTTATACTTGTCGTGTCCTTTATATGGAAGTCAGGGGCCAGGGAACTATTCCCTTGACTCGTACTGATGAGAATTTAACTCCACGAGAAATTGAACAAAAAGCTGCGGAATTAGCCTATTTCTTGCGCGTACCAATTGAAGTATTTTGAAATGAAACGAGGAATAAATACTTTCTCAGCATGAGAAAAGGAATTCCGTAATCCTTTTCTTCTTTTTTTAATACAACTGAAGTTTCTTCAGAATACTCATTCGAGTAGAACATGCTAGATTCTATTTCTTTGTTCTGTTGATGTGACGGTGACCCTTAGAATAAAGCAAAAGCAGGGGGACGTATATGGAACAAAACGACTAAACTATAATAAGAAGTAATTTTGCGTCTGCCAAAAATTTTTTACGTGTATGATGGAGTTCAACTCAATTATTTCTTTCATACTAGTAACAAGTATAATAAGTATAGATTCATTACATATACCCCAATCGGGCATTTCGAAATAGAGAATTCATCTTTTCTTTTTAGTTTAGGGCCAAATTCCATTTTAGAATTGATATATTAGATATAGATACGGATAGATCATATTTCATAAAATTTATCTCATTTGTCAACCAATCCCTCTTTTTATCTTTCATTTTGCTCCTTGAGAAACGGATCCCCCATAACTATCCAAATTATCTCTCGTTTTGTCACTTATTTCGGATTTCATCATCAATATTCTTCAGAAATATCTCCTCTTTTCCTGGGATGAAACATTTCGAAATAATGACTTTGAATAATATTCTTCAAGTGGTTTTTGAGCATTCGTCAAACAAATAAGGATGCAATACAATTGGTTCTAATTTGTTCAATTGAAATATCTGAATATTTGCTTATTTTTTTTCATCCAAAACAGACTCTATCTTTATTCTATTTCTATATTTCATTTAGGCCCAAGACTTTATTTAGTTAGATCAAGGACTAAATAATTATACAAAATTTGAGAATAAATCCATAGGTTCCACACCTTGTTATAGAACTCATGCTTCAGCGAAGTATCAAATAAGATAAAATTAACAAATAAAGTTAAGCGGTTTTATTAACAATTCAAAAAAAAAAAAAAGAAAAGTGAAAAAAAAAAGAAAGCGTTGATTTTCCTTCCATATCTTGCATCTATAGTATTTTTACCCTGGTGGGTCTTTTGCTCATTTAATAAATGTCTGGAACCTTGGGTTAATGATTGGTGGAATACCAGGCAATCCGAAACTTTCTTGAATGATATTCAAGAGAAGAACGTTCTAGAAAAATTCATAGAATTAGAACAACTATTTCTGTTGGATGAAATGATAAGGGAGTACCCCGAAACGCATCTACAAAAGCTTCGTATAGGAATCCACAAAGAAACAATACAATTGGTCAAAATACATAATGAATATAATTCACATAGCATTTTGCATTTCTCGACAAATATAATCTGTTTCGCTATTCTAAGTAGTTATTTTATTCTGAGTAATGAAAAACTTGTCATTCTTAACTCTTGGGTTCAGGAATTCTTATATAACTTAAGTGACACAATAAAAGCCTTTTCTATTCTTTTAGTCACTGATTTATGGATCGGATTCCACTCTCCACATGGTTGGGAACTAATGATTGGTTCGGTCTACAACGATTTTGGATTAACACATAACGATCAAATTATATCCGGTCTTGTTTCCACTTTTCCAGTCATTTTAGATACAATTGTGAAATATTGGATTTTCCATTATTTAAATCGTGTATCTCCTTCACTTGTAGTCATTTATCATTCAATGAATGAATGAGAATGAAGAACTCATTTGATCTCTTGATATTAATCAAATTAGAAAGAATCTTTCTTCGTGCATAACGAAATTTAAATTTGACTTACTCTTTCTTTATACTTCTACCTGTTTATTCAAGGTATTCGTCCTATATTCCAGTACAATTATTCCAGTACAATGACAGACTTGTGGATAGGGAACTATACTAGCTACCTACCTAATTTATTGTAGAAATTGGGGGATCGATGATTGGACCATGCAAAATAGAAATACTTTTTCTTGGGTAAAGGAGCAGATGACTCGATTTATTTCTGTATCGATCGTGATATA